GCCATACATAACATAGAAATCACACTTGGAAGGGGTGGACAATTAGCTAGAGCGGCGGGTGCTGTAGCGAAACTGATTGCAAAAGAGGGGAAATCGGCTACATTAAAATTACCTTCTGGGGAGGTCCGTTTGATATCCAAAAACTGCTCAGCAACAGTCGGACAAGTGGGGAATGTTGGAGTGAACCAGAAAAGTTTGGGTAGAGCCGGATCTAAGCGTTGGCTAGGTAAACGTCCTGTAGTAAGAGGAGTCGTTATGAACCCTGTAGACCATCCCCATGGGGGTGGTGAGGGGAGGGCCCCAATTGGTAGAAAAAGCCCAACAAATAAATGGGGTTTTCCTGCACTTGGAAGAAGAAGTAGAAAAAGGAATAAATATAGTGATAATTTGATTATTCGTCGACGTAGTAAATAGGATAGAAATTTGAATTAGTTTCTTCGTCTTTAAATAAAAAAAAAAAATAGGAGTAATTAACCGTGACACGTTCACTAAAAAAAAATCCTTTTGTAGCGAATCATTTATTAAGAAAAATTGATAAGCTTAACACAAAGGAGGAAAAAGAAATAATAGTAACTTGGTCCCGGGCATCTACCATTATCCCCACAATGATTGGCCATACTATTGCTATCCATAATGGAAGAGAACATTTGCCTGTTTATATAACAGATCGTATGGTAGGTCACAAATTGGGCGAATTTGCACCTACTCTCAATTTCCGGGGACATGCAAAAAACGATAATAAATCTCGTCGTTAATAATATAATAATCAATTCAAAAATAGAGATCCTTATCCTTCATTTATGCCGAGGTAAAACTTATGAGAAAAAGAAAGTCGCCGACTGAAGTATCTGCTATAGGCCAATATATACCTATTTCCGTTCACAAAGCGCGAAGAGTAATTGATCAGATCCGCGGGCGTTCCTATAAAGAAACACTTATGATACTCGAACTTATGCCTTATCGAGCATGTTATCCCATTTTTCAATTAATTTATTCCGCAGCAGCAAACGCTAACCACAATAAAGGTTTTGAAAAAGAAAAATTAATTGTGTGGAAAGCGGAAGTCAACAAAGGAACTACCAGGAAAAAATTAAAACCTCGCGCTCGAGGACGTAGTTATATGATAAAAAGACCCACTTGTCATATAACTATTATATTGAAAGATATATCCTACTATGAAGCATATGAAACATTAGATAATCAAGAAAAGTATTTACCTAGAAAGTTCCGTTTAAAATCTAGTGGGGCAATATGGGACAAAAAATAAATCCACTTGGTTTCAGACTTGGTACAAGCCAAAGTCATTATTCCATTTGGTTTGCACAACCAAAAAAGTATTCTGAGGGTTTACAAGAAGATCAAAAAATACGGGATTGTATCAAGAATTTTGCTCAACAAAATATGAGAACATCCTCTGGTGTCGAAGGAATTGCACGTATAGAAATTCAAAAAAGAATTGATCTGATCCAGGTCATAATCTATATGGGATTCCCCAAGTTATTAATAGAAAATAGACCACGAGGCATCGAAGAACTACAGATGAATGTACAAAAAGAATTGAATTCTGTGAACCGAAAGCTCAACATTGCTATTACAAGAATTGCAAAACCTTACAGGCATCCTAATATTCTTGCAGAATTTATAGCCGGACAATTAAAAAATCGAGTCTCTTTTCGAAAAGCGATGAAAAAAGCTATTGAATTAACCGAACAGGCTGGTACAAAAGGAATTCAAATACAAATTGCAGGACGTATCGACGGAAAAGAAATTGCACGTGTCGAATGGATCAGAGAAGGTAGAGTTCCCCTCCAAACCATTGACGCCAAAATTGATTATTGCGCCTATACAGTTCGAACTATATATGGGGTTTTAGGTATAAAAATTTGGATATTTATAGACGAGGAATAGAATAAGAAAGCTTTCCTTGTCTTTCCCAACGACGGAACAAAAAGAAAAAAAAGAAATTCTAATTCTATAAGGTTGAATAAAAATTCGATTGACCCCCCTTTGACCGAATTGCTATGCTTAGTGTGTGACTCGTTGGTTTTTGTTAGGATTAAGATCAAAAAAGATTAACAAACCATAACCATAATATGAACTAATAACTAACTCATCGCTTCAAATTATCTGGATCCAAGGAAGCAGTCAAGATATGATATATTAGTCTTATCATTGCAGCAACTGAAGGCGCTTTGACATAAACAAAAGAAAAAGAAATCCAATTATGAGTTGGAAGCGAAAGGATATGGGTAAATGGAAGGTGAGAGAAAGATATAAAAATCTATCAATGATATATAATTCCGATATGTAAGGTCTATGAATCGTCTCATACTCATAACGGGCAATGTAATAAAGCATCAATACGGATTTTCATCTATCATTATATGAATCTCTTCATAGCACAAAAATTAAGAGCCTCGGGTCAATAAAGACTAAGAACGTTGACTCAAAATGAAGTAAAAGCTCCGTTGTCAAATTCAGGCCTAACCATTAATCAAGA